GATTTTACGTATAGACAATTCCTCAATATCTTGTTCATTCGCAACAAAAAATTTTCTTTGTGCGTCGGTAAAAAAAAACATGCTTTTTTGGAGAGAGATACTATTTCACCAATCGAGTCACAGGTATCTAACATATTCATACCTAACGATTTTCCACAAAGGGGTAACGAAAGGTATAACTTGTACAAATCTTTCCATTTTCCAATTCGATCCGATCTATTCGTTCGTAGAACTATTTACTCGATCGCAGACATTTCTGGAACACCTCTAACAGAGGAAGAAATAGTCAATTTGGAAAGAACTTATTGTCAACCTCTTTCAGATATGAATCTATCTGATTCAGAAAGGAAGAACTTGCATCAGTATCTGAATTTCAATTCAAACATGGGTTTGATTCACACTCCACGTTCTGAGAAATATTTACCATCCGAAACGAGTAAAAAATTGCGTCTTTGGCGAAATTGGCTAAAGAAAGGCGTTGAGAAAGGGCAGATGGGTAGAACCTTTCAACGAGATAGTGCTTTTTCAACTCTCTCAAAATGGAATCTATTCCAAACATATATGCCGTGGTTCTTTACTTCGACAGGGTACAAATATCTAAATTTGATATTTTTAGATGCTTTTTCAGACCTATTGCCGATGCTAAGTAGCAGTCACAAATTTGTATCCAATTTTCATTATATTATGCACAGATCAGCATGGCGAATTCTTAAGCTAAAATGGCGAGCTCTTAAACTAAAATTGTGGGGATTGTGGGCACCGATAAGTGAGATTTCAAGTGATATTTCGTGGAAGTGTTTCCGTAGGCTTCTTCGGGTCGAAGAAATGATTCATCGAAATAATGAGTCACTGTTGATATCGACACATCTGAGCTCGCCAAATGTTCGGGAGTTCCTCTATTCAAGCCTTTTACTTCTTCTTCTTGCTGGATGTCTCGTTCAGGTACTTCTTTTCTCTGTTTCCCTAGACTCTAGTGAGTTACAGACAGAGTTCGAGAGGATAAAATCTTTGACGATTCCATCATACATGATTGAGGTGTACAAACTTGTGGATGGGTATCCTAAACCTGAACCTAATTCTTTCTGGTTAAAGAATCTCTTTCTAGTTGCTCAGGAACAGTTAGAAGATTTTCTAGCAGAAATACTGGGTTTTGCGCTATTTGGTGGTGGTCCCGCGTATGGGGTCAAATTTATACAGAAGATATTTTTCAATCTCATCGATCTCATAAGTATCATACCAAATCCCATCAATCGAATCACTTTTTCGAGAAATACGAGACATCTAAGTCATACAAGTAAAGAGATCTATTCATGGATAAGAAAAGGACAAAGGTTTCAGACTCATGATGAAATAGAATCCTGGATCGAGACCTGTGATTGGTTTTTGGATAAAGAGAGAGTTTACTCGTTTCATTTCTCCACCTTAAGGCCAGAAAAAGGGATTGATCAAATTCTATGGAGTCTGACTCATATTGATCATTTAGTAAAGAGTGACTATGGTTATCAAATGTTTGAACAAGCGGGAGCAATTTACTTACGATACGTAGTTGACATTCATCAAAAGGATCTAATGAATTATGAGTTCAATACATCCTGTTTAGCAGAAAGACGGATATTCCTTGCTCATTATCAGACAATCACTTATTCACAAACCTCGTGTGGGGTTAATAGTTTTCATTTCCCATCTCATGGAAAACCAAAACCCTTTTCGTTCCGCCTAGCCCTATCCCCCTCTAGGGGTATTTTAGTGATAGGTCCTATAGGAACTGGACGATCCTATTTGGTCAAATCCCTAGCGACAAACTCCTATCTTCCTTTCATTACGGTATTTCTGAACAAGCTGGATTTGAAAATAGTTATTGATGATCTCGATCCTGAGGACTATACGGAAGCGCTTGATGATGTGGATATTGATGATGATAGCGATCCTGCTAAGGACTATATGGATGCGCTTAAAGATGTGGACGATATTGATGATCGTGACTCTTTTTATTCGAACTTGGACTCGGACCCGGAGCTGAGGGAGGAGTATACGGTGGATGATGAGATACTTAGGTATATTATCGAGTTGGAAATAGACCTAGCTTCTATCCACTTGCAATTCGAATTGGCAAGAACAATGTCTCCTTGCATAGTATGGATTCCAAACATTCATGATCTGTATGTGGATGAGTCGGAGTCCCTCGGTTTATTATTGAACTATCTCTCCGGGAATTGTGAAAGACGGTCCACTAGAGATATTCTTGTTATTGCTTCGACTCATATTCCCCAAAAAGTGGATCCCGCTCTAATAGCTCCGAATAAATTAAATACATGCATTAAGATACGAAGGCTTCTTATTCCACAACAACGAAAGCACGTTTTCACCCTTTCATATACTAGGGGATTTCACTTGGAAAAGAAAATGTTCCATACTAATGGATTCGGGTCCATAGCCATGGGTTACAATGCACGAGATCTTGTAGCAATTACCAATGAGGCCCTATCGATTAGTATTACAC